AATCCTTTTTTCGAGAAATACGAGACATCTAAGTCGTACAAGTAAAGAGATCTATTCATTGATAAGAAAAAGAAAAAACGTGAACGGTTATTGGATTGATGAGAAAATAGAATTCTGGGTCGCGAACAGTGATTCGATTGATGATGAAGAAAGAGAATTCTTGGTTCAGTTCTCCACCTTAACGACAGAAAAAAGGATTGATCAAATTCTATTGAATCTGACTCATAGTGATCATTTATCAAAGAATGACTCTGGTTATCAAATGATTGAACAACCGGGATCAATTTCCTTACGATACTTAGTTGACATTCATAAACAGGATCTATTGAATTATGAGTTCAATAGATCCTGTTTAGCAGAAAGACGGATATTCCTTGCTCATTATCAGACAATCGCTTATTCACAAACCTCGTGCGGGGCTAATAGTTTTGATTCCCCATCTCCTCATGGAAAACCCTTTTCGCTCCGCTTAGCCCTATCCCCTTCTAGAGGTATTTTAGTGATAGGTTCTATAGGAACTGGACGATCCTGTTTGGTCAAATACCTAGCGACAAACTCCTATGTTCCTTTCATTACGGTATTTCCGAACAAGTTCCTGGATGACAAGCCTAAAAGTTATCCTATTGATGATATTGATTATAGTGAGGATGACCTTGATATTGATACGAAGCTGCTAACTATGTATATGACGTATATGACGCCAAAAAGAGACCAATTTGATATTGATATCACCCTTCAATTCGAATTAGCAAAAGCAATGTCTCCTTGCATAATATGGATTCCAAACATTCATGATCTGCATGTGAATGAGTCGAATTACTTATCCCTCGGTCTATTAGAGAACTATCTCTCCAGGGATTGTGAAAGATGTTCCACTGGAAAGATTCTTTTTATTGCTTCGACTCATATTCCCCAAAAAGTGGATCCCGCTCTAATAGCTCCGAATAAATTCAATACATGTATTAAGATACGAAGGCTTCTTCTTCCACAACAACGAAAGCACTTTTTCATTCTTTCATATACTAGGGGATTTCACTTGGAAAAGAGGATGTTCCATACTAACGGATTCGGGTCCATAACCATGGGTTCCAATGCGCGAGATCTTGTAGCACTTATCAACGAGGCCCTATCAATTAGTATTACACAGAAGAAATCCATTATAGAAACTAATACAATTAGATCAGCTCTTCATAGAAAAACTTGGGATTTTCGATCCCATATAAGATCGGTTCAGGATCATGGGATCCTTTTCTATCAGATAGGAAGGGCTGTTGCACAAAATGTACTTCTAAGTAATTGCCCCATAGATCCTATATCTATCTATATGAAGAAGAAATCAAGTATGGGAGGGGATTCTTATTTGTACAAATGGTACTTCGAACTTGGAACGAGCATGAAGAAATTCACGATACTTCTTTATCTTTTGAGTTGTTCTGCCGGATCGGTCGCTCAAGATCTTTGGTCTTCATCCAGACCCAATGAAAAGAATTGGATCGCTTCTTATGGATTCGTTGAGAATGATTCTGATCTAGTTCATGGCCTATTACTATTATTACTATTAGAAGTATTAGAAGTATTAGAAGTAGAAGGCGCTCTGGCTCTGGCGGGATCCTCACGGACAGAAAAAGATTGCAGTCAGTTTGATAAGAATCGAGTGACATTACTTCTTCGGTCCGAACCAAGGAATCAGTTAGATATGATGCAAAAGGGATCTTGTTCTATCGTTGATCAGAGATTTCTATATGAAAAATACGAATCGGGGTTTGAAGAAGGGGCCCTCGATCCGCAACAGATAGAGGAGGATTTCTTCAATCACATAGTTTGGGCTCCTAGAATATGGCGCCCTTGTGGCAATCTATTTGATTGTATCGAAAGGCCCACTGAATTGGGATTTCCCTATTGGACTGGGTCATTTCGGGGCAAACGGATCATTTCTCATAAAGAGGATGAACTTCAAGAGAATGATTCGGAGTTCTTGCAGAGTGGAACCATGCAGTACCAGACACGAGATAGATCTTCCAAAGAACAAGGCTTTTTTCGAATAAGCCAATTCATTTGGGACCCTGCGGATCCATTCTTTTCCCTATTCAAAGATCAGCCCTTGTTTTCACGTCGAGAATTCTTTGCAGATGAAGAGATGTCAAAGGGGCTTATTGCTTCCCAAACAAATTCTTCTACATCTATATATAATATATATAAACGTTGGTTCATCAAGAATACGCAAGAAAAGCACTTCGAATTGTTGATTCATCGCCAGAGATGGTTTAGAACCAATAGTTCATTATCTAATGGATCTTTCCGTTCTAATACTCTATCCGAGAGTTATCAGTATTTATCAAATCTGTTCCTATCTAACGGAACGCTATTGGATCAAATGACAAAGACATTGTTGAGAAAGAGATGGCTTTTCCCGGATGAAATGAAACATTTGATTCATGTAACAGGAGAAAGATTCCCCATTCCTTAGCCATAAAGATATGTGCCCATGCCCCATGAAAGG